GTTAGACCATACGGACAAATGGCATTGCCAGAAATTTACAAGGTAATATTTCCATTTATTCATCAAAAGGGGCCTACCTTTTGACGCCAGAATCACTTTTCCTTGATACCTAACATAGTGCATCAAAGAATCTTTGAACAACCATAGCACGGGCGGAAAATCATTCGAAACGACTTCTACAAGAGTCTTTCTCTTTACATAGAAATATATTCGCTCAAAAAGAGTTCCATAAGATGTTGATCGTAAATGAGAAGATTGGTTACAAAGAAAAATGAAGATGGATTCGTATTCACATACATAAGAATTATATAGAAACAATAAAAATCTTTGATTACTTTTTGAAACAATAGAAATGGATTTCTTTGGAGTTGGAGTACTAAGCCTATTACAATTCTGATACTCATAGAGAAGGAAGCGTAATAAATGCAAAGAAGAAACATCTTTCAACCAGGAGCGAAGAGTTTGAACCGCTAGTTCCAGATGGATGGGGTAGGGTATTAGTATATCTGACACATAATTTAAATGTACAAAATTGTCTTCTAAAAACGGAAATATTGAATGAATTGATCGTAAATTTTGCGATTTTACTATTTTTTTTCTTTCTACAGAAGCTACTAATCTTAGGGAAAATGGAATTTCCACAATGACTGCAAATCCCTCTGATATAATTTGCGAATATAAATTCTTGTTATGCCCCAACAATGGATTTTGGTTGGAATCATTAGCAGAAATAATCAAATGATTCTGTTGACACATTCGACTAATTAAACGTTTCGCCACCCGTGAACTGGATTTATTATCATAACCAAAATTATCCAACAAAATGAATCTATCTAAAACATGATCATGAGCCAGTGCATAAATATACTCCTGAAAGATAAGCGGATATAGGAAGTCCTGTTGCCAAAATTTATCGAGTTCAAAATACCTTTGAAACTCCCCCATTTGAAATTTAATTTGAACCAAAGATAGGTGATTTCTTGGATTAGCAAATGATACATAGTGCGATACGGTCAAAACAAGGTAGTAATAAAAGAATATATACCTCGGAGATGGGTAAGCTCATCAACGGACTCTCTATCCTCTTTTTTTTTTCATCCACTAGGTTTATGTTCGTTATAGGATAACAAGATGGTTAGAAATCTTTTAGTTTTTAAACCCAATCGCTCTTTTGATTTTGGAAAGAATTATCTTTATCAATATACTGCTTCTTCTACACATTCATCTCCAATCCAAGTAATTTAATAATGGAGAATAGCGACATAGTTAGGATTCATTAAAAAAATAGACAATCCACTCATAGGAGAAGCTTTTCCCGCATCAGGCACTAATATATTTTTAACGTCTATCTAATTAGATCGGGTAATCATTCAAAGTAAGAACAGAAGCTCGTTGCTTTTTTGTTTCCCTATAATTGGAGCCAGAGGGCTCTATCCATTTATTCACTCGACCCAACTTTGAATTCATTTTGTTTCGTCCCGTCCCGCTCAAAGACTTCAAACAAGTCTTTGTACCGATCCGGTAAGAATGCAATATTCGCAGGATTCTCCATTGCTACGACATGCTATTTTTTCCATTCATTCCCTTTCAAGATCAGTCGTGGTCTTACAAACTCTACCGAATGGTATGGACGAATCCCTTGCTTCATCAAAATGTGTAAACGATCCTAGCCGCACTTAAAAGCCGAGTACTCTACCGTTGAGTTAGCAACCCAAAAATAAAAAAAAAAATGAGGATGTGTAAATGTCAATACAGTCAAAATAAATAAATCAATTTGATTGCATGACACAATCAAAACATTGAACTAAGAATAAAATAAAAAAAGAAATCGAAATTTTTAATAGCTTCTGAACTGAACATAAAAATAAAATGAAAGGGGTCTATCAATTTGTACATTTATATCTATAATTTATATATTTATTATTTATTTATATTTCGAATTTCATTTTATTTTTCACTTAAATCTTAAATAAAGAATTATTGTATCACAGCGAATTCAACGAACCCGTCAGCTGACTAAAGTAAAGTAAAAAACCGAACCTATGGGACGGCAATAAATAGATTTATACTTAATACATGATCAAATTATATTTGTTTGATACACTGTTGTCAATATAAATGTTGCGAAAAGAATACAATGGTGAAAATGGAAAGAAATTCCATTTAAAAATTTTAATATTAAAGACGGGTGTTGGATTGGCACTACGTAGATAATCTACATAGATACAAAATAGATGGATATAAAAAGGTGTAGATAGAGGAATAAAAAAAGAAAGTAGGAAAAAAGATCCAAGTTATTCACTCAATATATATAAGTCGAGTGAATAAGCAAGCTTGATTCGGCGGTTATTATTTGTTAGTAGAGTTCTAACGAAAACCAGCCGATTGAAGGTAATGGCAAAATTTTATATTTCGAGATCCAATTTCTTCTCACTTGATTTTTTTAATATCCATCTTCTTTTTTTGTGGTTATATAACATATAGAACGTAGGATTCTACGGGAACAATAACAGAAGGAGGAATAGCCAAGAAAAAGTTATACTATTTGTTTGTATTTAATTACTTGAATTTCGTTTGATTAAAGCGAAGTTCCTTAAAAACCTCTGCCTTCTTTGAAATATCATGAACAGTTCCTGTAGGTTGAGCCCCTTTTTCAAGAAAATCGAGAATAGCAGGAACATTTGAATAAGTTTGATTCTTTATTGGATCATAAAAACCAACTTTCCGAAGATCTCGCCCTTCTCTTCGGGATCGAACATCAATTGCAATGATTCGATAGACCACCCATTGGGATAGATGAAAATACCCCCCCTAGAAACGTATAAGAAGTTTTCTCCTCGTACGGCTCGAGAAAAAAGGATTTGAAGTTATGTCTATATATAATATAGAATTATAACGGCAAATAGATCCATAAAATCATCAAATCAATGATTAAAGTCTTTTTTTTCGTTTAGGAAAGCAAAAAATTGTACTCATAACTCAAGTGGGATAACTCTTAAATAGCTCAAAGAAAATCCTTAAGCCATTTCATTTTTTGAGTGGTCTCTAGTCCCTTTCTTATCTCGTTTAGAATCTGTTTTTTTTATTCTTCAGATTTAGTTGTTGAGACAATGAAAAAAGGTGTTTACTTGTTCCAGGATCCTGTATCTTTTATTTGAATCATTGGGTTTAGACATTACTTCGGTGATCCTTAATCCTTTCAAAATGGCAGCAACATACCTTTTTTTGTGATTTCTTTCTATCAAAGAATCATCAGAACGGTTGATTCGCGTGTGTTACACTTTTGATTGAAAAAGTTTTACCAAGTCCAACAAATTTTCCTTTTGGATTTGAAACTTTCTCGAATTGAATCCGTTCGATTTCTATATCGAAGCTATACTTACGAAGTTGTTCAAACTTATTCATTGACACTAACCCTAGACCCTTGCCCTTGAGAAATGAATCCATACTTTCTACTCGAGCTCCATCATATCATATACTATGTTACCTTTTACATTACAACCCAAGAAAAAAACAGGTGGGTTCGAGTCGAACAGAACAAAGGATGTCGAGCCAAGAGCACTTTATATTCTTAATAAAATGGTGGATTCTTACATCCACAGCTGATCATGTCCTTCAAGTCGCACGTTGCTTTCTACCACATCGTTTCAAACGAAGTTTTACCATAACATAACATTCCTCTAGTTTGGAACCAGTATGTAATTGATTCAATTATGGAATCATGAATAGTCATAGTCATTGGTTCGATCGGTAAATAAGAATCTATACTTTACTTTTGTCCTTGTATATGGATGGGTAGCTATTTTCTGAAAACGTCTCAGCAATAATTTATTAATCCCATATTTATCTTTATCAGATAAACTGAACAATTGTCACTACAATTGTCACTGGAAGTAATTAAAGTCTGGATATTCTATAATTGACTAGTCAAATTTAAGGGATCAAAAATCTTTTTGACAAAAATAAAATAAAACCACCGTTGTTACTGAAATAGAATGATAATAATACATACCATATGTAAAGTTTTCTGTAACTTTTGTAACCTTTCCAGAAAATAAATCAAATTTAATAGATTTAATAGAATGTATGAACGACCTCTCGCCTCAAATGTTACAACGATTTAGAACTATTTTGAGTCGATCCAAACACAAAAATGCCTAAAAACACGGTTCAAAGAAATATGGATCTGTTACATATGTAATTTACTTGATCGTTTGTTAATGAGATTCAGACAGATAAATATATAAAAACGAGTACCGATTAAGTTATATCGAACCCCCCAATGCTAGGGGAATGATGGGGATGATCAACCATAAAAAAAGGGTCCATATGATATTAAGGCGTTATTCCTATTTTTTATTTTACCCCAACACTCATTAATCCTCTTGATTTAATTCAAATTAGTACCAAGAAACTCCTCTCCTATTTTAAAATCCAAAGACAAAGAGAATTAATAATTTGGCTACATCATTTAAGTTTAAGGGAGAGGGAATAAAAGATAGGGAATAGAATATAGGGGTTGTTCCTTCGTAGGTCAAGGACCATCAAAATAAAAAAATATTTGTATGGTACCTAACTAATTTCTGAGTAATTAACTGCATTCAATATGAATAGGGGAGGTATGGGCATACAATGATAATGATACGCCGTCCTACTATTTTTTTAGTCAAACAGGTGTGGATCTATGTTCCCATCTGACCTGGATCACAACTAGATACTAGATTAAGTTAAGTTACATCTCTGTATCATTGGAACACAATTGAGTTTGCAAAAAATATGATTCAGAGAACAATCAGTAAAAATAAAAAAATAAGAAACAAGAATCATATTCTATCCACTACTCCACTCTTAAACAGAGTCTTGCTCAAAAAAGCAATTGTTTTCCGGGTGCTCTGGGACGGAAGGATTCGAACCTCCGAATAGCGGGACCAAAACCCGTTGCCTTACCACTTGGCCACGCCCCATTTAGATTTCTATTATGCACTAATAAACACTAATACGAGTCTTGGTTATTCGTCAATTCCAGTGCATATCTATCTAATATATTGTTGATAGGATTTTACCACGTGTAGATATAGAATTAAACTGGAATTGATTGATCATTATATAATATATAAATATAATTTAATTAAGATATAAGATATTGTATAAAAGTATGATTTCTTAATATTCTCTTTTGAGAATTGAAGGATTTTGGATTGGGTGAGTGAGTTCAAAGGATTTTTTGGTCTACTTTACTTTCGTCATTATTTTTTGCCTTATATCAATAAGATATCAATAACTCAATCAAAATACAATTATCTCATTATCTCCAATAAAAAAAATCTTTGTTATGCTTAATATTTTAAGTTTGATCGGTATCTGTCTTAATTCTGCCCTTTATTCGAGTAGTTTTTTCTTTGCCAAATTACCCGAGGCCTACGCTTTTTTAAATCCAATTGTCGATTTTATGCCAGTCATACCTTTGCTGTTTTTTCTCTTAGCCTTTGTTTGGCAAGCTGCTGTAAGTTTTCGATGAAATTTTGAATACTGTCCTAAAAAAATTCATGATTTATTCAAGAAAACAAATTCTAACAATTGATAAAATCAGATAAATCTTACAGTATGAACCTTTGGTTCAAACATTTAAATTTAATTCTTGGATCGCCGCAATAAATCTGAATCACGCCATTTCCTCATTCTGACCTTTTTCTTTTCTCGTGAAAGACCCTATTATAGGGTAGGGTACCCCACAATTCTATATTGTGGGTATTAAAGAAACTTTGAATTTTGCTAATGAAAAAGTATTGCTAAAAAGCACTTCGTTTCGTGGTGTCAAAATAGGATATGTGGTATAAAAATGGAGAATCTATTCTCTTATTTTCCAAAAAAATGATCTTGGAGATTGTGTAATGCTTACTCTCAAACTCTTCGTTTACACAGTAGTGATATTCTTTGTTTCTCTCTTCATCTTTGGATTCTTATCTAATGATCCAGGACGTAATCCTGGACGTGAAGAATAAAACTAGGATTAGGATCAAATAATGCTTTTCCTTACTTTTTTTATTTTTTCTTGGGTTTTTTTCTATTCCACACTTAAAACTTTAAATTGGAAAAAATAAATTAAAGGTTCAATCAATTCGAAAGATAACTAAAATAGCAAACGATGAAGGGAAACGGAAAGAGAGGGATTCGAACCCTCGGTACGAATAACTCGTACAACGGATTAGCAATCCGACGCTTTAGTCCACTCAGCCATCTCTCCCAATTGAAAAAGGATAATTACTATGTTCCATTACACATAAAGTAAAAGTAAGATCTCTTTATCCTTATTATAATTTATAATATATCTTCAAAAAAAAAAGAGAGTTTATTAGAATTAAATAGTAAATAGAGATATTCATTCTAATAACTAATAAACATAGAATTCTTTAGAATTCTAAATTCTATTTATAATTTATATATAATATAGATATATATCACTTTTATCAGGAATTCCAACTCTAAAGTACGAAAGTACGGGCTCGAAAGAAATATTTCTGATAAAAAAAAAAGAATACCTCGTTGATTTTGTCCGATAAGGGATTTTTTTTATTCCCATGGCCTGGCCGGGTCAGTACCTAGCCGGGCCCTTTTTTGTTCCATTGAATCATAGATAATTAGCTGAATTGAAAATAGAATGTTATTGAAGCAAGAACAATCAGAAGACAGAAGAAGGATTATTTCTATGATATAGAATTCAAGTATCATTTATTATTTTGGATTATTTCTTAGTATTTTTTATTTACTGGACTAGAATAAAAAAAACACTGGAATTGGAATAAAAAAAAGAATATAAGATTCAAACTCTGGATTCTTCCACAATGCATTTTTTAAGTAGTTTTGCTGAGCCGTATCTGTCAAAACTCCTACAGCAAAAGAAAAGTTTGTTAGTTAAATGAACACCCTTTTTTTAATCTCATTAAGTCCCCCAACAAAACAGGGCAACACTCCGTTTTTCATAATTCTTATCTGATCCTGTATTAATTACGTCCGATTCGACAAAAGATCCGTTTATATACAATAATCGAATTGTAGCGGGTATAGTTTAGTGGTAAAAGTGTGATTCGTTCTATTAACCTCTTACATAGTTAAGGGGTCCTTCGGTTTTCTTCATATTCCGATAAAAAACTAAAAAACTTTATTTCTTAAAAGGATTAAATTCTTTACCTCTCAATAACGGATTCGAGGAAGAATATACATTCTCGTGCTTTTTATATTTGATACAAGGATCAATTACAAATTGAAAAATTGGATTATGAAAGTACAAAACATAATTTTTTTTTATTGGATCAATACTTCCAATTGAATGAGTAAAGGGATCTATGGATGAAGAAAGTTTATTTCTTTTTTTTTTCTAATCGTAACTAAATCTTTCATTTTTTATTCGTTTGGATAGGGGAGATTGAAGCAAAATAGCTATTAAACGATGGCTTTGGTTTACTAGAGACATCGATATATTGTTTAGCTCGGTGGAAAGAT